GCTTATTAGAAAATATATTCTATTACCTTCATTGATAATAACTAAAAATATCGTTCGTATACTATTATTTCAAGTTCCCGAATGGTCAGAGGATTTAAAGGATTGGAATAGAGAAATGTATATTAAATGCACCTATAATGCCGTTCCATTATCCGAAACAGAATTTCCGAAAAACTGGCTAACCGAGGGTATTCAAATAAAGATCCTTTTTCCTTTTCGTCTGAAACCTTGGCACAGATCTAAGCTACGATCCCCTCAAAAGGATCAAAAGGAAAAGGATCCAATGAAAAAAAAAGTGCAAAAAATGGATTTTTGCTTTTTAACAGTTTTCGGAATGGAAGTAGAATTGCCTTTTTCTTCTTCTCCCCGAAACCGACTTTCTTTTTTTTATCCCATTTTTAAAGAACTTAAAAAAACAATTCAAAATTGGAAAAATAAAATTTTTTTAGTTCTAAACGTTTTAAATGAAAGAACAAAATTTTTTCTAAATGTCTCAAAAGAAAAAGCACAATGGATCATCAAAAGTCTTCTCAAAAAGATTTTTTTTCTAAACGAAAAAATAAAAAAACTATCACTATCAAATCTTTTATTTATATTTGGATTGAGAAAAATATATGAATTGAATGAAATTCAAAAAGATTCAACAATCAGTAACAGTAATCCAATGATTTACGAATCAACCATTCCAATTCAATCGATTAATTGGACAAATTATTCATTGACAGAAAAAAAAATCAAAAATATGAATGATAGAAAAAAGACAATCCTAAAACAAATAGAAAAATTTACAAAAGACAAGAAAAAGGGGTTTCTAATTTCAGAGAGAAATATTTGTTCTAAGAAAACAACTTATGATCATAAAAGATTAGAATTACAAAAAAATATTTGGCAGATATTACAAAGAAGAAATATTCGATTAGCTCGTAAATCACATTATTTTTTTAAATTTTTCATGGAAAAAGTATACATAGATATCTTTATATGTATCATTAATATTCCTAGGATCAGTGTACAACTTTTTCTTGAATCAACAAAAAAAATTCTTAATAAATACATTTACAATAATGAAGAAAGAATGGATAAAAAAAATCAACGTCTAATTCACTTTATTTCTACTATAAAAAAATCAAAAAATTGGAACATTAGTAATAGAAATTCACAAAATTTTTGTGACGTATCCTCTTTGTCACAAGCATATGTATTTTACAAATTATCACAAGCCCAAGTTATTAACTTATATAAGTATAAATTAAGATCTGTTTTTGAATATCATGGAAGACTTCTTTTTCTTAAGAATGAGATAAAGGATTATTTTTTTGGAGTACAAGGAATATTTCATTCTAAATTAAAACATAAGAACCCTCCCAATTCTGTAATGAATCAATGGACAAATTGGTTAAAAGGTCATTATCAATATGATTTATCTCAGAGTGGATGGTCTAGATTAGTCCCACAAAAATGGCAAAATAGAATGAATGAACGTCATGTGGCTCAAAATAAAGATTTAACCAAATGTGATTCATATGAAAAAAACAGATTAATTCTTTACAAAAACCAAGAAGTAGACTCATTAACAAATCAAAAAAAAATGAAAAAACAATATGGGTATGATCTTTTATCATATAAATCTATTAATTATGCAGATAAGAACGACTCATATATTTATGGATCTAGATCGCCATTCCAAGGAAATAATAACCGAGCGATTTCTTATAATTACAACACATGTAAAAAAGTATTTGATATGGCGGATAATATTCCTATCAAAAATTATATAGTAGAAGATTCGATTCTAGATATGGAAAAAAATCTGGATAGAAAGTATTTTGATTGGAGAATTCTGAATTTTTGTCTTAGAAATAAAGTGGATTTTGGGGCTTGGATCGATACCGATTATTATTTTACGTTTCATCAAGAAATCAACCCATCCAATCAAAAAAAAACTTTTTTTGATTGGATGGGAATGAATGTAGAAATACTAAATCGTTCCATAACGAATCGGGAATTTTTTTTCTTCTCTAAATTTTTGATATTTTATAATGCATATACGAGTAACCCATGGATCATACCAATCAAATTACTTTTTTTCAGTTTGAATGTAAATCAAAATGTTAATGAAAAGAAAAACATCACTGAAAAGCAAAAAATAGAGATTTTTATACCATCGAAAAAAAAAGAAAAACGAAATCACGGAAAAACAGAATACGCAGGCCGAGTAAATCTTGAAGCATCTCTCTCAAAGAAAGAAAAAGATGTTGAAGAAGATTATGCAGGATTGGACATGAAAAAGGGTGTAAAAGAAAAAAAATACAAGAAGAACATCGAAGCCGAACTTAATTACTTCCTAAGAAGATATTTACTTTTTCAATTGAACTGGTGTGATTGCTTAAATGAAAGAATAATGAATAATATCAAAGTATATTGTCTCCTCCTTAGACTGAAAAATCTAAAAGAAATTGCTATAGCCTCTATTCAAAGAGGAGAACTAAGTCTAGATATTATGAAAATTCAGAATCAGACAGATTTCACTCTTACAGAATTGAATAAAAATACAGAATTGATGAAAAAAGGAATATTGAGTATCGAACCAACTCGTCTGTCTAGAAAAAACCATGAACAATTTATTATGTATCAAACCATAAGTCTTTCGTTGATTCATAAGAGAAAACACCAAATTAATCAAAGATACCGAGAAAAAAGCTATGTTGATAAGAAGAATTTTGATAAATCCATTCCAAGAACAACGGATCAAAAGCTGACTGAAAATAAAGAAAAAAATCATTATGATTTGCTTGTTCCTGAAACTATTTTATCCGCTAGACGTCGTAGAGAATTGAGAATTCTAATTTGTTTCAATCCTAGGAATAGAAATAGTGTGCATAGAAATACGGCATTTTATAACGAGAATAAAGTGAATAATTGCTGTCAAGTTTTGGCTATAAGTAAAGATCTTGATAGAGAAAAAAAAAAACTAATTAATTTCAAGTTATTTCTTTGGCCAAATTATCGACTAGAAGATTTAGCTTGTATGAATCGCTATTGGTTTGATACCAATAATGGCAGCCATTTCAGTATGGTAAGGATACATATGTATCCGCGATTGAAAATTCGTTAATCTACATTTTTTCTATTTCCCATAACATATCTGGTATGGGAAGACAAATAGATGCAGACACGCATTGTCTTACCTTCTATTCTGAGGCATGATACTAATTCAATGATATATCCATTAGATCTATAAATGAATCAACAAAATATTCTTTCTTATTTGAAGTCTACAATTTTTCTTTTGTGAATGGATAAATATAGTATTTTTTGTATACCTATTTGAATTGGATTGATTAATAATAATAATTAATTTGAAAAAAATCAGGAATTCTTAAGAAAATGAAGATTATTGTATATACCAAATTGAAAATGAATGTCATTATTCTTACTGATCAATAAAAATATCTAGAATCTAAACAAAGGGGGAGGAGAGAAGCTTTCATTTTATGGTAAAAAATTCATTTATACCTGTTATTTCACAAGAAAAAAAAGAAGAAAACCCGGGATCGATTGAATTTCAAGTATTCAATTTTACCAATAAGATACGAAGACTTACTTCACATTTGGAATTGCACAGAAAAGACTATTTATCTCAAAGGGGTTTACGTAAAATTCTGGGAAAACGTCAACGACTCCTGTCTTATTTGTCAAAGAAAAATGTAATACGTTATAAAAAATTAATTAATCAGTTCGATATTCGGGAGTCACAAACTCATTAATTTGAAAAGTCATTTTGAATTATTCGATTTATGAGATCTTGAATTTTGATGAACTTTTTTTTGTTTTAAGCAATTCATGGAAGAATGAATCGAGGAAAAACCTATGAATGCCCCAGCTACAAGAAAAGACCTCATGATAGTCAATATGGGTCCTCACCACCCATCAATGCATGGTGTTCTTCGACTCATTGTTACTCTAGATGGTGAGGATGTTATTGATTGTGAACCAATATTGGGTTATTTACATAGAGGGATGGAAAAAATTGCGGAAAACCGAACAATTGTACAATATCTGCCTTATGTAACACGTTGGGATTATTTAGCTACTATGTTCACAGAAGCAATAACCGTAAATGGACCGGAACAGTTAGGAAATATTCAAGTACCTAAAAGAGCCAGCTATATTCGAGTAATTATGTTGGAGTTGAGTCGTATAGCTTCTCATCTACTATGGCTGGGACCTTTTATGGCCGATATTGGTGCACAAACCCCTTTCTTCTATATTTTCAGAGAAAGAGAATTAATCTATGATCTATTCGAAGCTGCCACAGGTATGAGAATGATGCATAATTATTTGCGTATCGGAGGGGTAGCGGCTGATCTACCTCATGGCTGGATCGATAAATGTTTGGATTTCTGCGATTATTTTTTAACAGGGGTTGTTGAATATCAAAAACTTATTACGCGAAATCCAATTTTTTTAGAACGGGTTGAGGGAGTAGGCATTGTTGGTGGAGAGGAAGTAATAAATTGGGGTTTATCAGGACCAATGCTTCGGGCTTCCGGAATACAATGGGATCTACGTAAAGTTGATCATTATGAGTGTTATGAGGAATTTGATTGGGAAGTTCAATGGCAAAAAGAAGGAGATTCATTAGCTCGTTATTTAGTACGAATTGGTGAAATGGTGGAATCTATAAAAATTATTCAACAGGCTTTGGAAGGAATTCCGGGGGGGCCATATGAGAATTTAGAAATCCGCTGCTTTGATAGAGAAAAGGATCCAGAATGGAATGATTTTGAATATCGATTCATTAGTAAAAAGCCGTCTCCGACTTTTGAATTACCGAACCAAGAACTTTATGTGAGAGTTGAAGCCCCAAAGGGAGAATTAGGAATTTTTCTAATAGGGGATCAGAATGGTTTTCCTTGGAGATGGAAAATTCGTCCCCCGGGTTTTATCAATTTGCAAATTCTTCCTCAGTTAGTTAAAAGAATGAAATTGGCTGATATTATGACAATACTAGGTAGTATAGATATCATTATGGGAGAAGTTGATCGTTGAAATGATAATTGATACAACAGAAATACAAGATATCAATTCTTTTTCCAGATTGGAATCTTTAAAAGAGGTCTATGGAATTCTATGGGTACTTGTCCCTATTTTGACTCTTGTATTGGGAATCACAATAGGTGTACTAGTGATTGTATGGTTAGAAAGAGAAATCTCCGCAGGGATACAACAGCGTATTGGACCTGAATACGCCGGTCCTTTGGGAGTTCTTCAAGCTCTAGCAGATGGAACAAAACTACTTTTCAAAGAGAATCTTATTCCATCTAGGGGAGATGTTCGTTTATTCAGTATTGGACCATCCATATCAGTCATATCAATTCTAGTAAGCTATTCAGTAATTCCTTTTGGCTATAACTTTGTTTTAGCTGATCTCAATATCGGTGTTTTTTTATGGATTGCTATTTCGAGTATTGCTCCCATTGGACTTCTTATGTCAGGATATGGGTCAAATAATAAATATTCCTTTTTGGGTGGTCTACGGGCTGCTGCTCAATCGATTAGTTATGAAATACCATTAACTCTATGTGTGTTATCAATATCTCTACGTGTGATTCGTTGAGACAGAAACTTTTCCATGCTCCTTTCTTTTCGTCTTTATTTCTTCTTTATAGAAAAGGGGGAGACAAAATTGAATAGATATCCTGATTTTCATTATTTTTATTTGGAATTCGGATTGATGAACTAAATCAGATAGTTATATGAGTGAAATAAAACAGCTTCTATTTATTCATTTACATTCATTTACTTTTAAAAATAATCCATTTTTTAATATATTAATCTATGATTTGAATTTCATTTGAATCCGCAGTAAAAATATTGAGTCTCATTTTCTATGTATAAGAATTAAGTGGAAAAAAATTATAAGCGGAAGAAAGCGTTTACCCCCAAATTGGTTGATTAATCATCCTGTATTGAAGCGGGCTCAAAAGACCAACCTTATTGAGTTTTCACTACCGTTTGTATGAATTACCATACATGTATTACCATAAAGGAAGGGGGATTGATAAAAAATGAGTGGATGGTTAGAAACACCAAGATACACAAAGGATTAGTAATAGAGAGTATGTAAATTCTCCAAAAGAGCATTTCTGCATAATATAAAAAGAATACTAATTGGGGCTTTAAGTTGGTAGAAATAATCAGGCAGTACTCCCCCCAATTCCGATCCAGAGTATGCTCCTATCCACTGATTAAATAAATGACTATCAGAAACGAAATAATCCTTTAATTTTTTAAGTCCCCTTTTGTTTTGCACATAAAAAAAAAGAAGAATAGGAACGAAAAAAAGAAAGAATAATATAATACAATTAAAATAACAAAAGAGGGATCCCTTTGGATTCTTTCTTATATCCATATTCATGGAGATACAATTTATGTCATAATTCATAAACTAGTGTCTCTAATTTTTTTACGTAATCGAAAACGATGGGTTATTGATAATTCTAAAGGAGTATTTTATTGAAGAATTTAATTAGTACTCAACAAATTCAAATTATTAAGGGATGAGATCAATTCAGAAGTACCTTTTTTTGTATTTTTTATTATAACAGACAGAATTCAATTGGTCTAATTCAGGACCACCCAATAGATTTGAATCCTATCTATCCTAGGGATATATCAAGATAAATAACCGGACCGGTCCTTAGATTTATTTATGGCCTTCGAGGAGCCGTATGAGGTGAAAATCTCATGTACGGTTCTGGAATAGCGATGGGAACAGTAATGTTATCACCGACTAGGCTTATCTAACAGTTTAAGTACAGTTGATATAGTTGACGCACAATCAAAATATGGTTTTTGGGGATGGAATTTGTGGCGTCAACCTATAGGTTTTATCGTTTTTCTAATTTCTTCCCTAGCGGAATGTGAAAGATTACCTTTTGATTTACCAGAAGCAGAAGAAGAATTAGTAGCAGGTTATCAAACCGAATATTCGGGTATAAAATTTGGTTTATTTTACGTTGCTTCCTATTTAAACTTATTAGTTTCTTCATTATTTGTAACAGTTCTTTACTTGGGCGGTTGGAATATATCTATTCCGTACATATTCGTTTCTGAGCTTTTTGAAATAAATAAAACATGTGGAGTTTTTGGAACTACAATTGGTATCTTTATTACATTAGCCAAAACTTATTTGTTCTTGTTCCTTTCTATCACAACAAGATGGACTTTGCCTAGGCTAAGAATGGATCAATTATTAAATCTTGGATGGAAATTTCTTTTACCTATTTCTCTCGGTAATCTATTATTAACAACTTCGTTTCGACTGTTTTCACTGTAAAAGATTGATATTCTATATTCCAAACTTGTCTCAAACAAGAGAAAGAAACAAAACAAAAATATTCATAGATATTCACGATATGTTCCTTATGGTAACTGGATTCATGAATTATGGTCAACAAACAGTACGAGCTGCAAGGTACATTGGTCAAAGTTTCATGATTACCTTATCCCACGCAAATCGTTTACCTGTAACTATTCAATATCCTTATGAAAAATTAATAACATCGGAACGTTTCCGCGGTCGAATCCATTTTGAATTTGATAAATGCATTGCTTGTGAAGTATGTGTTCGTGTATGTCCTATAGATCTACCCGTTGTTGATTGGAAAATGGAAACTGATATTCGAAAGAAACGATTGCTTAATTACAGTATTGATTTCGGGATCTGTATATTTTGTGGTAACTGCGTTGAGTATTGTCCAACAAATTGTTTATCAATGACTGAAGAATATGAACTTTCGACTTATGATCGTCACGAATTGAATTATAATCAAATTGCTTTGGGTCGTTTACCAATGTCAGTAATTGACGATTATACAATTCGAACAATTCAATTCAAATAAAATTCTTTTTTTTTTTTTAATTTATTTATATTTTAGATTATTTTTATATTCATTTTGATATTATTATTTATATAATTTAGAATATTATTATTTATATAACTAATATTCTAATAAATATTAAATATATAGTTAAATATATAGTATAGTTTAATATAGTTTCGACCTACTCTTTCGTATAAAGAATGAGATTAGTCCTATAACTGTACCTATATCAATTCACACTCCTTAGGATTTAATTCAATTAGGAATTTAGTATATAAAATTTTTTCCTGGTCGTATCAATAAGGTCATGAAATTTCGATTTATTTATCTTTTATTTTACATCTAATGGATTTACCTGAACCGATACATGATTTTCTTTTAATCTTTCTGGGATCAGGTCTTGTATTAGGAAGTCTAGGAGTAGTATTACTTACCAACCCAATTTTTTCTGCTTTTTCGTTGGGACTGGTTCTTGTTTGTATATCTTTATTCTATATCTTATCAAACTCCCACTTTGTAGCTGCAGCACAGCTACTTATTTACGTGGGAGCTATAAACGTTTTAATCATATTTGCTGTGATGTTCATAAATGGTTCAGAATATTACCAAGATTTTCATCTTTGGACCGTTGGGGATGGAGTTACTTTGATGGTTTGTACAAGTATTTTTGTTTCACTAATAACTACTATTCCAGATACATCATGGTACGGGATTATTTGGACTACAAGATCAAATCAGATTATAGAGCAAGATTTGATAAATAATAGTCAACAAATTGGAATTCATTTATCAACAGATTTTTTTCTTCCATTTGAACTCATTTCAATAATTCTTTTAGCTGCTTTGATAGGTGCAATTGTCGTGGCTCGCCAGTAAGAATAGAACTAGTAACATCAATCTAAATTTCATTTTGTTCTATTTTATTTCCTTTTAATTGAATGGGAAAGTGAAAGATTGTTTATGTTTAAAATAATTTTTTTTATTCGATTTATTACCAATATATTCTTTTGGTCCGTACTTGTTATATTCTCTAGTCAATCGAATCTCTTGAATTGTTGTTCATATTGAAATGAATCGAAATTGATAAGGAGTTGGTCAATGATGCTCGAACATGTACTCGTTTTGAGTGCCTATTTATTTTCTATCGGTATCTATGGATTGATCACGAGCCGAAATATGGTTAGAGCCCTTATGTGTCTTGAACTTATACTGAATGCGGTTAATATAAATTTAGTAACTTTTTCTGATTTTTTTGATAGTCGCCAATTAAAAGGAAATATTTTTTCAATTTTTGTTATAGCTATCGCAGCCGCTGAAGCAGCTATCGGACCGGCTATTGTTTCGTCAATTTATCGTAACAGAAAATCAACTCGTATCAATCAATCGAATTTGTTGAATAAATAGTATTAATCAGAAAAATTAGAATTTCAAATATTGAAATTCTAATATTTAGCAATTCCAATTCCCATGTATGATACACAACGTATGATCATGTTTGCGAAAACGTAAGAAATCAAAGTATCTTGGCCCTCTCTTATGAATTGATCCAGGGGTAGATTGATTAGAAAAATTCTGGTAAATCATTGATTCGTCTGGTGTTGAAACATATGATTCATTTACAAGTCTACTAGATCGAAAATTGCTGATGTTCAAAAATTACTAGATCCAATGTCACATTCAGTAAAGATTTATGATACATGTATAGGATGTACTCAATGTGTCCGAGCCTGCCCCACAGATGTATTAGAAATGATACCTTGGGACGGATGTAAAGCTAAGCAAATTGCTTCTGCTCCAAGAACAGAGGACTGTGTTGGTTGTAAGAGGTGTGAATCCGCCTGTCCGACAGATTTCTTGAGTGTTCGAGTTTATTTATGGCATGAAACAACTCGAAGCATGGGTCTAGCTTATTGATACGTTTCAAAAAATCACACACGAATACCTTTTTTTACTGACAAAAACCCGTGCTCAAAATAGAAAAAAATCTTTTCTATTTTGAGCACGGGTTTTTCTGGCCCAAGTGTATCTTATTTTTACCACGAATTTTTTTCCTTGGTTAACAATAGTTGTAGTTTTTCCAATATCCGCGGGTTCCTTAATCTTCTTATTTC